ATTACGCAACGATGATTTTTTTCAACAAACCATAAAGACATTGGAACATTATATTTTATTTTTGGAGCTTGAGCCGGAATAGTCGGAACTGCCCTAAGTCTCCTCATTCGAGCAGAATTAGGACAACCAGGAAGACTTATCGGAAATGATCAAATCTACAACGTAATTGTTACTGCCCACGCCTTTGTTATAATTTTCTTTATAGTAATACCCATTATAATAGGAGGCTTCGGAAACTGACTAATACCACTTATATTAGGGGCCCCAGACATAGCTTTCCCCCGAATAAACAACATAAGATTTTGACTATTACCTCCCTCCCTGACCCTCCTTCTCTCAAGTGGAATAGTAGAAAGTGGAGTTGGAACTGGATGAACCGTTTACCCCCCTCTCGCAGCTGGTATTGCCCACGCCGGAGCATCAGTTGATATAGGAATTTTTTCCCTTCACCTTGCAGGTGTATCCTCTATCTTAGGCGCCGTTAATTTCATAACTACTTGTATTAACATACGAACAAGAGGAATAACAATAGACCGAATACCCCTTTTTGTGTGATCAATCTTCTTAACTGCAATCCTTCTTCTCCTCTCCCTTCCAGTCCTAGCAGGAGCTATCACCATATTACTAACTGACCGTAACCTTAACACCTCCTTCTTTGACCCCGCCGGAGGAGGAGACCCCATTCTATACCAACACTTATTTTGATTCTTTGGACACCCAGAAGTGTATATTCTAATTCTACCTGCCTTCGGAATAATCTCTCACATCATTAGACAAGAATCCGGTAAAAAAGAAGCTTTCGGCTCCCTCGGCATGATCTATGCCATAATAGCAATTGGCATCTTAGGATTTATTGTTTGAGCCCACCACATATTTACAGTTGGCATAGATGTCGACACACGAGCATACTTTACCTCTGCAACTATAATTATTGCAGTCCCAACCGGCATTAAAATTTTTAGATGACTAGGTACACTTCACGGAACCCAATTCACTTACAGGCCCCCTCTGCTATGAGCCCTAGGTTTCGTCTTCCTCTTTACAGTAGGAGGCCTAACAGGAGTAGTCCTAGCAAACTCTTCTATTGACATACTTCTCCACGACACCTATTATGTAGTAGCACACTTCCACTATGTCTTATCAATAGGAGCCGTCTTTGGAATTTTTGCTGGAATCGTTCACTGATTCCCCCTATTTACCGGCCTCTCCTTAAACCCCGCATGATTAAAAATACATTTCCTTACTATATTTATTGGTGTAAATGTAACTTTCTTCCCCCAACACTTCTTAGGACTTAATGGAATGCCCCGACGCTACTCAGACTACCCGGATGCCTACACCACATGAAATGTAGTCTCTTCCATCGGCTCCCTAGTATCCCTCGTCGCAGTCCTAGGCTCTGTAATTATTGTCTGAGAAGCCCTAACCGCAGCCCGACCAGTAATATTCTCTCTTTTTCTTCCTTCTTCCGTAGAGTGACAGCACAATCTCCCCCCAGCTGACCACAGGTTTATAGAAATCCCCATAATCACTAACTTCTAAAATGGCAGACCATTGCACAGGATTTAAGCTCCTGATAGGAAATTTCTTTTCTTTTAGAATTAATGGCAAGATGATCTGCACTCGGATTTCAAGATAGGGCCTCCCCCCTTATAGAACAATTAATTTTCTTTCACGACCACGCAATACTTATTCTCACCATAATTTTAACTTTAGTAGGCTATATAATAGCATCCTTATTTTTCAATACCTTTACTAACCGGTTCCTTCTAGATGGACAAACCATTGAATTTGTATGAACAGCCCTACCTGCTGTAATCCTTATTTTTATTGCCCTACCATCACTCCGCCTTCTCTACCTTCTAGACGAAGTTAATAACCCCAGAGTTACCCTAAAGACAATTGGGCACCAATGATACTGAAGATATGAGTACTCAGACTTCCTCCAAGTAGAATTTGACTCCTATATGATTCCTTCAAATGAACTTCCAGAATCAGGGTTCCGCTTATTAGACGTAGATAACCGCACAATTATTCCAATAAATACCCAAATTCGACTACTTGTCTCCGCGGCCGATGTAATTCACTCTTGAACTATCCCAGCTTTAGGTACTAAAGTAGACGCAATCCCTGGACGACTAAATCAAGTAAGATTTACAATCAACCGGCCCGGACTCTTCTTCGGACAATGCTCCGAAATCTGCGGAGCAAACCACAGATTTATACCAATCGTAGTTGAAAGAACATCCATTAACTCTTTCTTAGATTGAATCTCATCTTCTAGAGAAGACTCTTCATTAGATGACTGAAAGTAAGTATAGGTCTTTTAAACCTATTATAGTAACACGCCTACTTCTAATGACACTAAAGGACCCCTAAAAATTAGTTAAGCTTATAACGCTCGCTTGTCAGGCCTGAATTATTACAATTGTAATATTTTTAAATTCCACAAATAGCCCCCCTCTTATGATTAAACCTCTTTTTATTCCTTTCTGTTATTTTTGTACTCTTTTTAATTATTAGCTTTTTTATTAAACCCCCCTTTAAAATAGAATTTACATTTAAACAACCTCAAACTACTAAACTTTATTGAAAATGATAACTAACCTGTCCTCAAGATTTGACCCTCTCTCTAGTATTATAGGAATATCTTTAAATTGAACCTCTACCTTCTTAGGCCTCTTGTTTGTCCCTTACCTATTTTGGGCCATACCCTCCCGATGATCCCTCCTTTGATCCTCTTTCATATCAACACTCCACAAAGAATTTAAAACCCTCCTAGGGGTAGCCAACCCCGGAGGAACTATCCTCTTTGTAAGACTTGCCAGATTTATCGTATTTAACAACTTTTTAGGCCTTTTACCCTATGTGTTCACAAGAACAAGCCACCTAGCTATAACTCTTGCCCTTGCCCTCCCACTTTGGTTATCCTTTATAATCTTTGGCTGATTAAACCACACTCAACATATATTCGCTCACCTTGTCCCCCTGGGGACACCTGGCCCCCTTATACCTTTCATAGTTCTAATTGAAACCGTTAGAAACATTATCCGACCGGGCACCTTGGCTGTGCGTCTTGCAGCCAACATAATAGCAGGCCACCTCCTCCTTACTCTTCTCGGGAACACAGGACCAAGGTTAAGACTTACCCTTCTAAATTTCCTTATTATTTCCCAAATCCTTCTCCTTCTTCTTGAGTCAGCTGTTGCTGTCATCCAATCGTATGTGTTTGCTATTTTAAGAACTCTGTTTGCCGGTGAAGTAAACTAATGACACCTCATGGGCACCACACATATCACCTAGTAGACATAAGACCGTGACCACTTACAGCATCTGTTAGTGCAATAATATTAACAACAGGCCTAGTTAAATGATTCAACCAATTCAACATAGACCTACTCCTCCTTAGCTTCGTTGCAATAATTTTAACTATAATTCAATGGTGACGAGACGTTACACGAGAAGGAACCTATCAAGGCCTTCATACATCACGAGTCATAGCTGGGCTTCAGTGAGGAATAATTCTCTTTATTACCTCTGAAGTCTTATTCTTTTTTTCCTTTTTCTGAGCTTTCTTCCATAGAAGCCTCTCTCCCACTGTAGAACTAGGAAGTTGCTGACCTCCTATTGGCATCCAATCTTTTAACCCCTTCCAAATCCCTCTTCTTAATACTGCCATTCTCTTAGCCTCAGGAGCTACTGTTACATGAGCCCACCACGCCCTCATAGAATCTAACCATTCACAAGCACTTCAAAGACTTGCAATTACAGTCTTACTTGGACTCTACTTCACAGCCCTACAAGCTTTTGAATACTTTGAAGCCCCCTTTACCATTGCTGATTCAGTCTACGGCTCTACTTTTTTCGTAGCTACCGGCTTCCACGGACTCCACGTTATTATTGGGTCATCCTTTTTGATAATCTGCCTCTACCGAATATTCATATGCCATTTTTCCGCCAAACACCACCTTGGATTCGAAGCGGCCGCCTGATATTGACATTTTGTAGATGTTGTCTGACTGTTCCTTTATATCTCTATCTACTGATGAGGAGGATAACATATTTTTCTAGTATACAAAGTATAATTGACTTCCAATCAGTAGGTCTGGGCTACCAGGAAAAATAATGATTATTCTCTTTTTCTCAACACTACTAATTATCCTCATTAGTTCTATTGTAATACTTATCTCTTCTGTCTTAGCCAAAAAAACAATCTCAGACCGAGAAAAAAACTCACCCTTTGAATGCGGGTTTGACCCCAAGGGATCCGCTCGGCTCCCCTTCTCCCTACGATTTTTTTTAATTGCTGTTATCTTCCTAATTTTTGACGTAGAAATTACCCTTCTTCTCCCTCTTGCCTCTATCCTCAACCTAAGAAATATTAATACCTGAATATTTGCAGGGATCTTCTTTATTGTAATTCTTCTCCTAGGCCTCTACCATGAATGAAATCAAGGGGCGCTAGACTGAGCTAACTAAAGAAATTATAGTCAACAATGATATTTGGGTTGCATTCAAAAGGTGCCCTTTCGGGGCTGATTTTGATTAGGAAGCGAAAATCGCATTTAGTTTCGGCCTAAACCTTGGCACCTTTGTTATGCCCCTAATCAAGTTAGTTAAAGCCAAAAAGAGGCTCACCACTGTTAATGGTGCAATTGAAGATTTCTTCTAACTAAGAGGAGTGAGATGTCTCAAGAAGAAGCTTCTAACTTCCCCCTTAAGCGGTTAAACTCCGTTTTCACTCCTGTTATTATAGTGTAACTAACACATTACATTTTCGTTGTAAAGCTAAAGGTCTTACTCCTTTTAAAAACAACTACTCAAAGGCATAAACGCCACCTCTACAGCTTCAATGTAACGCCCTAATTATTAGACTATTTAAGTATGCTATAATAACTACAAAAGCCACCAGCCACATTAAAAAAACAACTATATATATTTTGATATTATTGTCCTGAGCCACCTGTAAATACTTAGAAGAAAATATAAAAAAAGAATATGCCCCCTGCCCACCATAGTGCTCAGACCAGCCACTGTCCCCCACCTGATGATAAAACCCCCCTGCCTTTAAAAATAAACTACTAACCCCCCGAGTTGACAAAAAAGGCATAAACCACATCGACCCAGCAAAAACAACCGAATAATACTGCCCGATAGACTTTAATAAATAATTCACAGTCATAATATTTAAAAAATAACCAAGCAAACCTCCAACTAACCTTACAAACAGAGCTAACAACTTAAACTCCAAACTTAAACAAATTAAATAAGGAGAAGGGAAAATCAACCAAGAAAGAGCTGCCCCTCCTAAAATTGCCCCAAGGCCCAACCCAAGTATTGGATAAGTCATAGCACCGTCCTCATCCCTCACAACTACTAGCCTTCTTAAATTAAAATCTCCCCTTAAAGTATAATAAACCAAACGAAAAGTATAACACACTGTTAAACCAGTGGCCAACACAAACAACCAAAAACACACCTCATTTAAAGGCCTGGCAAAAGCAACCTCTAAAATCAAATCTTTTGAATAAAACCCAGCTAAAAAAGGTGTGCCACAAAGAGCCAAGTTAGCTAAGTTCAACCTTATTACACTAATGGGCATAAATTTGACTAACCCCCCCATAGCCCGGATGTCTTGATAGTCTCCAACACTATGAATAATAGACCCGGCACATATAAAAAGTAATGCTTTAAATAAAGCATGAGCCAACAAATGGAAAAAAGCTAAATTAGGGTAACCCAAAGCTAAAATTCCTATTATCACCCCCAGCTGCCTCAAGGTTGACAGAGCAATGATTTTTTTCAAATCAGTCTCAAAATTAGCACCCAGCCCAGCCATAAATATTGTTACCCTTGCTAACAAAAATAACCTAGCCTGAACCAAAGTCCCATCCAGGGCCGCCCTAAACCGAATTAAAAGATACACCCCAGCAGTTACTAAAGTCGAAGAATGAACCAAGGCCGACACCGGAGTAGGAGCCGCCATGGCAGCAGGAAGCCACGCTGAAAAAGGAATCTGGGCCCTCTTAGTTATTCCAGCTAAAACAACAAGCCCAGCAACCCCAGCTAAACTAGCTAACCTAACAGATTCAGTATAAAACATAAAATTCCACCCCCCTAACCTAAACACTAAAGCAATTCTTAAAAGAATCGCCACATCCCCCACACGATTTGATAATGCTGTGATCATCCCAGCATTAGCAGACTTTTCATTTTGATAATAAATCACTAGCACATAAGACACCAAACCAAGCCCATCCCACCCTAGTAAAATCCTAATCAAATTTGGACTAACAATTAAAGCCCCTATGGAAGCAACAAACCCCAACACCAAATATATAAATCGATTAATATTTTTATCGTCTCCCATATAGCCTCCCCTATAAAACAAAACCATAGAGGAAATAAATGAAACAAATGAAAGAAATATTAAAGACATTCAATCCAAAATTAAAGTTATAACAATAGAGCAAGAATTTACACTAACAATCTCCCACTCAACAAACACAGAGTTCCCCCTCTTTAGCTCCCTCAAAGCCCCAAAAATAGACACCACTGAAAGAAACAATAAAAAAACTATACTTCTCAAACTTATTTTAATATTTCACAACACTACCCAAAATAAAATTTTATATCTTCGGATCCACAGACCGATATTTTTCTTAAACTATTTGAATATATCAGATACACTATAGTTCCCCCCTTTAAAATCAAAAGATTTAAAGGAAGCCAATGCAACACCAACACTAAATACTCTCGCACTTTCCCCGAACAACAAGAAAACAAAGAACTAAAATATTTGCCATGTTGACTTAAAGAATACATATATAAAGTATATGCCGCTCTAAAAAAGGAAAGTAATCCTACACCTAAAACTCTAACCTTAGATCAAGACACAACCCTAATAATTAACCTAATTTCCCCTAATAAATTTAATGTAGGAGGAGCAGCCATATTCCCAGCCCTTAATAAAAACCACCACAAAGCTATTCTCGGCATAAAATTTAAAAGCCCTTTCCTCACTAAAAGACTACGCCTCCCAACCCGCTCATAGGCTATATTAGCTAAGCAGAAAAGCCCAGAAGAACACAGCCCATGTCCAACCATTACAGATACAGCCCCACCAAGGCCTCACCAACTAAACAACATCACCCCACACAAAACCAACCCCATATGAGCTACCGAAGAATAAGCAATTAAAGCTTTAATATCAGTTTGCCGCAAACAAATAAAGCTCACAACTACGCCTCCAATCACCCCTACTCTCACCCAAGCTCCAACAAACCCCTTTCTAACCCCCGTAAACAAGGGAAGAACCCGCACCAACCCATACCCCCCTAGTTTCAATAAAACCCCCGCTAAAATCATAGACCCTGCGACCGGAGCCTCTACATGCGCTTTTGGTAACCATAAATGAACCATAAACACAGGCAACTTCACAATAAAAGCAAAAACAGTGCAAACATATCAAATTGATAAAATCAACTTAGATCCCTCCGCTGAAGAAACCAGCCCCAAAGTTAAAGTCCCCCCAGAGCTGTACAAACTAATCAAAGACACTAATAAAGGCAAAGACGCAAATAAAGTATAAAACAACATATAAACCCCCGCTTGCAACCGTTCTGGCTGGTACCCCCAGCCTAAAATTAAAATTAAAGTTGGAATCAACGAACTTTCAAAACACACATAAAACATTAAATAATCCTGGCAACAAAAAGTCATAACTAATCTCAACAACAACAAAACATTTACCGACAAAATAACGAAGAAAAAGTTACCCTTATCCTCAACACTTTGACTCCCCCCAACCACAAGAGCCATAATCCAAAACCTTAACAAAATTAAAATATACCTCACAGAATCCATCCCTAACCCCAAACCAACTCTCCCCATAAAAAACCCATTAACACAAAACAGGCCAAACACAAAACTTATAAAAAACAAAAGACTTTGGACCACAACCCAACTCTGCACCCCAGTTAATATCAATAACCTAAAAACAATAAACTTTAACATTGTAAAACACTAAACCTTCTAAAGTTATCATTTCCATGTGTCCGCACTACAGATACCAAAAGAGCAAGCCCCAAAGCACCCTCACAAGCCGCCAACGTTAAAAAAAACAAAACGAAATAACTATCCCCCCCTAAATTAACCAGCGCAACAACTATAAACCAAAAAATACTCAACATAATATATTCCAACCTTAAAAGAGTATTTAAAAGATGCTTACGGCCCCCAACGAAGGCCGTAAGCCCACAAAACAAACTAAACACAGGAATAAAGTAAGATAACCTTAAAATTGCCATTAGAAGATTTGATAGTTTAATTAAAACATTGGTCTTGTAAACCAAAAATGAATAAAACTATTCTCAAATCATCAGAAAAAAGACACTCCCATCTCTAGTCCCCAAAACTAATATTTTTTATACTTAAACTATTTTCTGATATCTCCCTTCTACTTTTCGTATCTTCAATTACTATTGCCCTTTCTGCCTCCTTTACCCGCATACTCCACCCCCTAGCCATAGGAATAACACTTCTCCTTCAAACAATTATAATTTGTGTGGCAGCCGGACTCTCCTCAAGATCTATATGATTTTCATACATTCTGTTCCTTATCTTCCTTGGAGCCATACTAGTCCTATTTATTTATGTAGCCTCACTTGCCTCAAATGAAGCCTTCTCCATTTCAACAACCCTAATTAGAGCCCTCTTCTTAGCACTCTCCCTAGGTAGAATACTTTGAATCGTTGACCCCTTACTTCCTCTCCTAAAAACTACCATTGAAAGATCATTCTTAGAAACTTCTCAATTCTTATTCTCAACCCAAGCAACTCTTAGAATAATCTACAACCCTTCAGCTGTAAATCTAACTTTATTTATCATTTTATACCTCCTCCTCACACTTATTGTTGTAGTAAAAATCACTTCAACCTTTTTTGGACCCCTACGACTCTCTTAATGACAACCCCTATACGCAAGTCTCATCCCCTTTTTAGAATCGCAAACGGAGCTCTGATTGACCTCCCTGCCCCCGTAAACATCTCCATTTTATGAAACTTCGGATCCCTTCTAGGCCTCTGTTTAGTCCTTCAAATTGCGACTGGCCTCTTTTTAGCCATACACTATACAGCACATATTGACCTGGCTTTCTCAAGAGTTGCCCACATCTGCCGGGATGTAAATTACGGATGACTTCTACGCACCATTCATGCAAACGGAGGATCTTTTTTCTTCATTTGCATATATGCGCACATCGGCCGAGGAATATACTACGGTTCATTTACAATAATACACACTTGATCTGTTGGAGTTATTATTCTCTTCCTAACCATAGCAACCGCTTTTCTAGGCTACGTCCTACCCTGAGGACAAATATCTTTCTGAGGGGCAACAGTTATTACAAACCTCTTCTCTGCTATTCCCTACGTAGGAAACGAACTAGTTCAATGAATTTGAGGAGGATTCGCTGTAGACAACGCAACCCTTGTTCGATTTTTTGCCTTCCACTTCCTTTTCCCTTTTATTATTACCGCCGCAATAATGATTCACCTACTTTTCCTACACCAAACAGGATCTAATAACCCCCTGGGAATTTCAAGGCAAATTGATAAAATTCCCTTTCACCCTTACTTCTCCTTTAAAGACATCGTAGGATTTGTAGTTATACTCATAGCCCTTATTATACTAACCCTCCTAGGCCCCTACCTATTAGGAGACCCAGATAACTTTGTCCCAGCAAACCCCCTTGTCACCCCAGCTCACATTCAACCAGAATGATATTTTCTATTTGCCTATGCCATCCTCCGCTCTATTCCTAATAAATTAGGAGGAGTAATCGCCTTAGCAGCGTCAGTGGCCATTCTATTTATCCTCCCCTTCACCCACAAAGCAAAATTCCGAAGGCTAGCCTTTTATCCCCTAAATCAAATCTTATTCTGAAGCTTAGTAACAATTGTATGCCTCTTAACATGAATTGGTGCACGACCAGTAGAAGACCCTTATGTCATCACAGGACAAATTCTTACAGTTGCCTACTTCGCCTACTACCTCCTTAACCCCCTGACAACCACTCTTTGAGATAAGCTCCTAGACTAGTTATTTATCTTTGTTGGTAAAGTAAATGTTTTGAAAGCATTAAAAAAGAGTTCGACTCTTCTTAATAACTTTCCTAAAATTTATACAACTAAAGTAAAAGAACTACAAACATCACCTTTAACCCTAAAAAAAAAATTAAATAATTCAAAGCCACAGGAAGAAATCTTTTCCAAGCCAAATACATAAGTTTATCATACCGAAACCGCGGCAGAGTGCCGCGGGCTCAAATAAAACAAAAGCTAATCAAACCCGCTTTCAAATAAAACAAAAGCCTCCTCAGCTCCCCCCCTAAAAAAATAAGACTAAATAAGACCCTCATAAATAAAATTCTTGCGTACTCAGCCATAAAAATCAAAGCAAACCCCCCAGCCCTGTACTCCGTATTAAACCCAGAGACCAACTCAGATTCTCCCTCAGCAAAATCAAAAGGAGTTCGATTAGTCTCAGCCAAACAAGAAGCAAACCACACTAAAGACAAAGGAAGTGTCAGCCCAATAAATCACAAAAATCGCTGATACTCCCTAAATAACCTTAAATTAAACCCCCCTACTAAAAACAAAAACCTCAATAAAATCAAAGCCAACCTTACTTCATAAGAAATAGTCTGTGCCACAGCCCGCAAACAACCTAATAATGCATACTTCGAATTAGAAGACCATCCAGCCCCCATTATTGAATAAACCCCCAGCCTAGTACAACAAAGAAAAAATAAAACCCCCATCTTAAACCTAACAAACCCCCTATCAAAAGGAGCCACCAAAAACACTAATAGAGCAATAAACAACCTAAAAACAGGAGACAAATAATAAGGAATAAAATTAGATATTGTCGGTAAAGTTTGCTCTTTAGTAAACAACTTAACTGCATCCGCAAAAGGCTGCAGAAACCCTAAAACCCCCACCTTATTTGGGCCCTTTCGAATCTGGATATACCCTAAAACCTTACGTTCCAGCAACGTAAGAAAAGCAACCGCAACAAGAACAAAAATCACTAAAATAAGATACCTAACTAATTTTACCAACTCTATAATATATTTAATCAACCCAAAGTCAAACCTGTCCTTCTTTAACAGCTTAAATAACCTATTACCTATAGTAATAAACTATATACTTAGATCCTAAATCTAATGCATTCTTCTGCCAAGATAATAAAATTAATATTCTTCTTCTTAAAAAAATTATTCCAACTATCCGGTCCTTTCGTACTAAAATAGCCCCCAAAAAATTAAAAGATAGAAACCAACCTGGCTCACACCGGTTTGAACTCAAATCATGTAAGATTTCAAAGGTCGAACAGACCTACCACTAAAACTTCTACCCCTTAGGGAAATCTTAATTCAACATCGAGGTCGCAACTACTTTCGTCGATAAGAACTCTCAGAAAAAATTACGCTGTTATCCCTAAAGTAACTTTTTCTTCTAATCCCTAAAAAAGGATCACTCTTCTAAATATATCTATTTTAATTTATAAACAGTTACTCATTTTATTTTTGCCGCCCCAACATAATAAATAAAGCCCAATTCACTTTAACACTAAATTCAAAAATTGACCTCATTATATAAAGTTTTATAGGGTCTTATCGTCCCTTTAACACATTTGAGCCTTTTCACTCAAAAGTAAAATTCTATTTCTGCAATCAAGACAGATTATTTTTTGTACGACCATTCATTCCAGCCTCCAATTAAGAGACTATTGATTATGCTACCTTCGCACGGTCAAATTACCGCGGCCCTTTAAAACTTTCAGTGGGCAGGCCAGACTCTATATTTTCTCCATACAGACATGTTTTTGATAAACAGGCAAAAATAATACTTGCCGAGTTCCTTATCTACATCCCAATTAATTAATATTTCACAGATATTTTACTGCAATCCTTTAACAAATAAACATACTAATAAAATCATTTCAGTTAAACCTACTTAACTCTAACTTATTCTCCCCTAACTAACTAAACAAACATATAAATCTACTTAAACAATAAATTAACTAGAACGCTTTATTAATTTGGCTGCTCTTAAGCCTAATTTAAAAACAAAACTCTTTTTCCTTATAGCACTGCTAAGAAGCTTATCCCTCCTAACCTTTAATTTTACACTAACAAAGTATAAAAACGAAATTAAATTCCTCTCAAAGAGAACTAGATATACAGAACTCGACTAAAATATCATTACTAAAGTAAAATTACATGTTATTTTACCACACAACCATGCTTTAAACCTTAGCTCTTTTCGTTTCGAGATTAAAATAAATAAACTTTTAATTTTAATTCTCCCTGATACAAAAGGTACAATTCTTCATAATTTCTTTCTTCCAAAATAATTAACTCTTTCTTTTACAATACTACTACACTTTAGTCAAACTACAATCTTTCTATAAAATATACTCAACTTATAACCTTTCTGCTTCTTCAAATTTTAAATCTCTCAAACCATGCTCCTCCAACAAGATATAACTTTAAGCAGCACTTAAACAGTGATCTCTCCAACGTAAGTGAAGTACTTTAACTTTAGCTACAACTTAACACCTAATTCTAGGTACATTTTCCAACACACCTACTATGTTACGACTTATCTCACATTAAGAATGAGAGCGACGGGCGATGTGTACATATCCTAGAGCTACTATCATAACCCCTTATTAAAAGATTATTACTATTAAATCCACCTTCAAAAAAGCATTTCAGCCCTCTCCCAGTATATATCAATTACATTGTAACCCATTTCTTGCTCTCCTATTGGCTGCACCTTGATCTAATATACTAAAAAACTTATTTTAATAACTCTTTATAAAGATTATCTGATAATGACGGTATACAAACTGATTTACTAAAAAGAGTAAGATTCTTCGTGGCTTATCGTTCATAGAACAGGTTCCTCTAACTAGACTAAAATACCGCCAAATCCTTTAAGTTTCGAGAACATAACTGATTAATACTCAAGTATCCTTAAATTGAAAAATAGTATAACAGGGTATCTAATCCTGATTTAAATCTAAAATTTTATAACCTCAAGACCCCTTGGTCACTAAACTCACTACACACAAACACCAAATTTCACCTTTAAATTTCATAATGCACCTACCAACCAACCTCCTTTAATTATTTAACTTATAATTTTTTGTTTACCCTATCAGTCTAACCGCGGCTGCTGGCACAAATTTAGCCTGAATTTAATTGATTTACTAATTAAAAATTTATTTTATTTCTTAATATCTAACACTGAGAATTATAAAGCTTTATTCTAATCTATCAGCTCCTCCATATTATTATACATGTGCCACAAACAAAAAACAAAAAACAAGCAAGGATCAAACTCACATTATCCTACAAACCTGGCAACATTCCAACCCTAAGCCCCTCTAAAATAAAACACAACTTTTTTAGTTAAACAACTACTAACTATATAATCCCCACAACCTTAATCCTAACTACACATTACTATTAATAGAATAAAAACCAAAAAGGAGGAAGTTTAATTTAAACAAAACAGAATAATATTATAAATTCCTCTAGAAAAAGGATCCCACTTTTGTTTTTTTTTTTTTTTACAGTAGGATTATTAAATGAGATATCATTTGGATAAATTTTAGATAATTAGTTCGCTAAAATTTAAACGACCGCTATCTCTATTAGACTATTTATAGTTTAATTAAATAATTTGAATAAAAAACATAATATGTTATTGCTAATTTTGTATATAATTAAATATTTAAATTATAAAATTATATCTAAATATATAAATTTATTATTAATAAAATATACGTTTAATTAAATAATTATTATTAATATATATATAATAGTGTTAAAATAAATGTATAATAATTAAAATCAACAATAATTAAAAATACCCCTTATCTTTTATTTTTTTCATTCTAAAGAATTTCTGAAAAAATAAATCCAAAAAGGGGTATTTTTAATTATATTATTAATTTATTATTATAAATCATGAAATTAATTCATATAATTTTTATTAGTATATAATTGTATAATATTTAATTTATATATATATATACTCTCAAAACATCAAATTTTCCCGACCAAATCAATTTAGCCTATCACAAGAATTTTACTTTCCACTAATAGTTCTGCATATCAATTTTTTAGTCAACCAAATTTTGTCTGCTTATATATAATTTAATTAATTATATTTATAAAAGGTTTTACTTAAATTATTATAATACAAGACAAAAATTACATTCATCTTTTAGTCACCCATTTTTCTATTCTAAGTTTTATTTTTACCTGATTTTAGATACCCTAAATAGTTACTTTTCTAAAATAATCTACAAGTACTAAACCCACTTAGCTGCTCCTGTTTCTTTTTCTAAAAACATAAAATAAATCTTTTAACTGGCATCTCGATATTTAATTATTTTTATGTTTCAATAAATAACGTGCTTGATAAAAAGATCGTCTTGATGGGACGGAAGATGAGAGGAAATCTCTCCGTTATTAAACCCACGCCACGCCACCTTATATTTAATGGAATTGCACCAATTCTCTAAAGATCAAAACTTTGTGTGCCTTTACACTAAAACATATTTCCGTGCCCAAAAAGATAAGCTAAACTAAGCTTATGGGCTCATACCCCGTCTATGAAGACAACTTCTCTTTTTAATGCTTCATCCTACCCAACTTCTCTTTTTTTCCTCCCTCATATTAGGAACCTTAATCACCTTCTCTTCCTCCTCATGATTTACCGCCTGACTTGGCCTTGAATTAAATCTACTATCGTTTATTCCAATCATTTCCTCCAAATTCAACCAGTACTCAGCAGAAGCTTCCCTAAAATACTTTCTAATCCAGGCCTTAGGGTCCGCCATCATCCTAGCAAGAGCCCCGTCATTCCTCTTATTTGAAAGAAGCCCAAACCTTCTAATCTGCTCTGCCCTTTTATTAAAAATAGGGGCAGCACCTGTGCACTTTTGATTTCCATCCGTTATAGAAGGAATTAACTGACTTCAATGCATTATCCTTATAACCGTTCAAAAGATAGCCCCCATACTTATAATTTCTTACACCTACTCACAATTCACACTCTCAATCCTATTCTTCGCCTCAATCATATCCAGATTAGTCGGAAGGATCGGAGGACTAAACCAAACATTAATTCGTAAAATCATAGCCTACTCTTCAATTAATCACATAGCATGAATACTGGCAGCGATCCACCTCAATGAAATTATATGAATAACATATTTCTTAGTCTACTCACTAATTTCATCCTCAATCGCTTTAATTATACACTCCCAACAAATTTTTCACTTCAGCCAACTCTCCAGTTACAACTTTAAAACCCCAGGAACTAAAATAATTACACTCATCTCTTTCCTTTCTCTAGGGGGGCTACCCCCCTTTCTTGGTTTTATTCCTAAATGACTCATCATCCAAGAACTCTCTAATAATAAAGCATTTCTTTGATTATTTGTACTTCTTGCTAGTGCCCTACTTACCCTATTCTTTTATCTTCGGATTACCCTCTCCACACTAACTTTATCCTCACCTAAAATTAAAAACTCACTTTTTTCTGCCTCAAGTTCCCTCATAAGAGTAATCCTATTTATTAATTTTTTCCCCATCTTTTTACCGCTAGGCCTGACCCTCTTTTCCTAAGGCTTTAAGTTAATTAAACTAGCAGCCTTCAAAGTTTCAAATAAGAGTTATAACCCTCTTAAGCCTTACCTAAAGCTCAGGTAATATCTCACATCTCTAGAATTGCAGTCTAGCGTCTTAATTTCCACTACAGAGCCTAATTAGAGAGAAATTTCTCATATATAAATTTACAATCTATCGCCTATTCTCAGCCATCCA